ATAGCTTTACAATTAAAAAATAGAGTTTCGTTTCGAAAAGCAATGAAAAAAGCTATTGAATTAACTGAACAAACGGATACAAAAGGAATTCAAGTGCAAATAGCAGGCCGTATCGACGGAAAAGAAATTGCACGTGTTGAATGGATCAGAGAGGGTAGAGTTCCCCTACAAACAATTCGCGCTAAAATTGATCATTGTTCCTATACAATTCGAACTATTTATGGAGTATTAGGTATAAAAATTTGGATATTTGTAGACGAGGAATAATCAACCTTGTCTTCCCATTCTGTCCAGTGATAAAACAAAAAATGACAAACTCTTTCATTCTTTTTTCGTTAAAAATAAAAAAATGAACAATTCTAATTCTATAAGGTTAAATATAAATTCGATTGATCATTTGGTATAATTGCTATGCTTAGTGTGTGACTCGTTAGTTTTTTCTTTATAGTTTCAAGTTGGGATTAAAAAAAAAACTGACCCCTGCTATAAACTTTGTAATTATATAAAATAAACTAATAACCAACTTATTGCTTCGTATTGTCGAGATCCCAAGAAACAGTCACTATATGAATGAGTGGATCTATCATATGGTTGTAGCAACTGAAATTCTTTCAACAAAAAATAGATCTGATTATGGGTTGTAAAGCAAAAAAAAAATAAAAATAAAGGGATGTGGATAAATGGAAGGATGATAGAAAGAAAGAACAAAAATATCAATGATATATGATTCCAATATGTATGGTCTATGAATCACGTCATAAAAGGCAGTGTGATAAAGCATCAATACTGATAATCAATACTGATAAGATAATTATAAATATAAGAATTTAAAAATGAAATAATTTAAAATAGAATAAAATAATAAAGAGCCTTCAGGTTAATAAAAACTGAGGAAATTGACTTGGGAACGAATTTTGTTGGAAGCTCCATTGCAAAGTTCGGACCTAACCATTAATGGAGAAGCTATGGGAACGACAGAACCTGTGACTGCATAGGCTTCTATTGAAAACGAATCCTAATAATTCATTGGGTGGGATGGCGGAACGGACCAAGAAAAAATTGATTTATTCTGAGAGGTTATGAATTGAACCTTCGAATGAAACAGGAAAGAGTAAATATTCGCCCGCGAAACCTCTATTTATTGGATTACAATCTTTTGTCGTAATTCGATAGAGGTAAAAAAAAATAAGGAAAGGATTCGTTATGTTATAAAAATAAAAAAGAGAAACATTACATTATCTATAAAGATACATAAATGTACACACACGTCTAGCTGTATTGTATATCTTGTATCTACATCTTCCTTCTTATGTAAGAAATTAAATATCAATAAAAGCCATTACTTGGTGTATTATCTATTAATGTGTACCTATTAATGTGTATCTATTAATGTGTATCTATAATATTATTTTATTGAATTTGAATCCTTTCATTCGCGAGGAGCTGGATGAGAAGAAACTCTCATGTCCGGTTCTGCAGTAGAGATGGAATTAAGAAACAACCATCGACTATAACCCCAAAAGAACCAGATTTCGTAAACAGCATAGAGGAAGAATGAAAGGAATATCTTGTCGAGGCAATCATATTTGTTTCGGCAGATACGCTCTTCAGGCACTTGAACCTGCTTGGATTACAGCTAGACAAATAGAAGCAGGGCGAAGAGCAATGACACGATATGTGCGTCGTGGTGGAAAAATATGGGTACGTATATTTCCCGACAAACCTGTTACAGTAAGACCCGCGGAAACACGTATGGGTTCGGGGAAGGGATCCCCTGAATATTGGGTATCCGTTGTTAAACGGGGTCGAATACTTTATGAAATGGGTGGAGTATCAGAAACTGTAGCTAGAGCAGCTATCTCAATAGCTGCGCGCAAAATGCCTATACGAACTCAATTTCTTATTTCAGGATAGAGATGTAGAACTAAAAAAAAGGGGTATTGGGGATGAAAAAACAACCGCAGGTTTATTTATTTCTGGACGGACAATATTTCTTTTTTTTCTTTCATACTTTTGCATTGAAATAACAGATTGAAATAAAAATGATATGATTCAACCTCAGACCCTTTTGAATGTAGCGGATAACAGCGGAGCTCGAAAATTGATGTGTATTCGAATCATAGGAGCTGGTAATCACCGATATGCTCATATTGGTGATGTTATTGTTGCTGTAATCAAAGAAGCAGTTCCCAATATGCCTCTAGAAAGATCAGAAGTAATTAGAGCTGTAATTGTACGTACATGTAAAGAACTCAAACGTGAAAACGGTATGATAATACGATATGACGACAATGCTGCAGTTGTCATTGATCAAGAAGGAAATCCAAAAGGAACTCGAGTTTTTGGTGCGATCGCTCGAGAATTGAGACAGTTAAATTTTACTAAAATAGTTTCATTAGCTCCCGAAGTATTATAAATAGTAGTAGATGAGACTATGATATAGTATAGGGTATCTGAAATAGATCAAATAGATCAAATTAGTAGATTGTGTCTCACGTATATACTTTATAATAAAAATAATAAAAAGAAAAAAAAAGGAAACATGTTGATTATATCAAAATTAGGAGGAACCTATAATTCTAGTTCGTCATGGGTAGGGACACTATTGCCGATCTAATAACTTCTATAAGAAATGCTGACACGGATAAAAAAGGAAGGGTTCGAATAGCATCTACAAATATCACCGAAAACATTATTAAAATACTTCTACGAGAAGGTTTTATTGAAAACGTTCGGAAACATCAGGAGAGTAACAAATATTTCTTGGTTTCAACTCTGCGACATAGAAAAACCAGAAAAGGAATATATAAAACTAGAACCATTTTAAAGCGTATCAGCCGGCCCGGCTTACGAATTTATTCCAACTATCAACGAATTCCTAAGATTTTAGGTGGAATGGGAATTGTAATTCTTTCTACTTCTCGAGGTATAATAACAGATCGAGAAGCTCGACTAGAAAGAATTGGAGGAGAAATTTTGTGTTATATATGGTAATCTTCCACCTCTGGTATCCGAATTTGATCTCTAACTTCCTATTTGTAAAATAGAGAGGAAAAGTGAGTTATATAACTATTCCTCCATTAGTTGATACTTCAAGGAGGTTACCTGGAATGAAAGAACAAAAATTGATTCATGAGGGTTTAATTACTGAATCACTTCCCAACGGTATGTTCCGGGTCCGTTTAGATAATGAAGATCTAATTCTAGGATATGTTTCAGGGAGGATCCGCCGCAGTTTTATACGGATACTACCGGGAGATAGAGTAAAAATTGAAGTAAGTCGTTATGATTCAACCAGGGGACGTATAATTTATCGACTTCGCAACAAAGATTCGAATGATTAGGTTATTTTTTTAACCATGGGTATACAATTCGAAGTTCAAAAAAAATTCAAGAGACTTATTCTCTTCCAAGAAGTGGATTCAGAATTAAGGTAAGGGATAAAAAATATGAAAATAAGGGCTTCCGTTCGTAAAATTTGTGAAAAATGTCGACTGATTCGCAGGCGTGGACGAATTATAGTGATTTGTTCCAATCCGAAACATAAACAGAGACAAGGGTAATTCTTCTAAAAAAGAACTTTACTTTCAAAAAAAAAAAAAAAAATATATATATGTAAAAATAAGGTAAAGGATCTGTTTTAACATGAAATGGATATCTCCGTATCTTTTCTTTTTGTATATTTCTGACTCATAAATATGAGATGATAAAATATGACAAAAGCTATACCAAGAATTGGTTCACGTAGGAATGGGCGTATTGGTTCACGTAAGAATGGACGTAGAATACCAAAAGGCGTTATTCATGTTCAAGCGAGTTTCAACAATACCATTATAACTGTTACAGATGTACGAGGTCGGGTAGTTTCTTGGGCCTCCGCCGGTACTTCTGGATTCAAAGGCACAAGAAGAGGAACACCTTATGCTGCTCAAGCCACAGCGGTAAATGCTATTCGTACAGTGGTTGATCAGGGTATGCAACGAGCAGAAGTTATGATAAAGGGTCCTGGTCTCGGAAGAGATGCAGCATTACGAGCCATTCGTAGAAGTGGTATATTATTAAGCTTCGTACGTGATGTAACACCTATGCCACATAATGGATGTCGACCTCCTAAAAAAAGACGTGTGTAGAAATAAGAATTAAACCGATTTCAAGAGAAATAAATGATCAAATAATAATACTAGTATAGTATGGTTCGAGAGGAAGTAGCAGGATCCACTCGAACACTACAGTGGAAGTGTGTTGAATCAAGAGTAGACAGTAAGCGTCTTTATTATGGTCGTTTCATTATGTCACCACTTATGAAAGGTCAAGCTGATACCATCGGTATTGCCATGCGAAGGGCCTTACTTGGAGAAATAGAAGGAACATGTATCACACGTGCAAAATCTAAGAAGGTGCCACATGAATATTCTACGATAGTAGGTATTGAGGAATCAGTACATGAAATCTTACAAAATTTGAAAGAAATTGTATTGAGAAGTAATCTCTATGGAGTTAGAGACGCGTCGATTTGCGTAAGGGGTCCTAGATACGTAACCGCTCAAGATATCATCTTACCACCTTCCGTAGAAATAGTTGACACGACACAACATATAGCTAACCTGACGGAACCAATTGATTTGTGTATTGGATTACAAATCAAGAGAGATCGCGGATATCGTATGGAACCCATAAATGACTCTCAAGATGGAAGTTACCCTATAGATGCTGTATTCATGCCTGTTCGAAATGCGAATCATAGTATTCATTCTTATGGGAATGGGAATGAAAAACAAGAGATACTTTTTCTAGAAATATGGACAAATGGAAGTTTAACTCCTAAGGAAGCACTTTATGAGGCTTCTCGTAATTTGATTGATTTATTTATTCCTTTTCTATATGCGGAGGAAGAGGACATTAATTTCGAAGAAAATAAAAACAGGTTTACTCTACCCTTTTTAACCTTTCAAGATAGATTAACTAATCTAAAGAAAAACAAAAAAGGAATTCCATTGAAT